AATTAAACTTTTTTGTTTTTTTTTTGTTCAAATATTTTATTGTGATTCGACATCAAATAAACTGACTCACGCTCTGTAGGATTTGAACCCACGACATCGGGTTTTGGAGACCCGCGTTCTACCGAACTGAACTAAGAGCGCTTTCTTATGTTTATGACAGGGGATACAACTGTACTGTAAAAAAATCTACCCCAATGCATCTTGCATACATATAGTATAAAAAACGGAAAATTATGTACAATTTGAATCATTCTCAATTAATCCTCGTTACTGTCCATAGAAGAAGTAATAGGTAGGGATGACAGGATTTGAACCCGTGACATTTTGTACCCAAAACAAACGCGCTACCAAGCTGCGCTACATCCCTTTTTTTTTCAATTGTCAGGCAGTCTCATTCTACAAAATACCTGTCTTGTTTTCCATATCTTCATTTTTTCCTCCATCTATATACAATTTTCTTATCATTTCTTCTCCTCCTTTTGGTTTCATATAAGAAAATCTTATACATATCATAAATATAAGAATTATATACATCTGAAACCTAACGTATAAAAAAGTTTTATCAGTAATGTTCAGGAACAGGGGATTAAATGAAAATCTCATCTATTGATTAATTGTACATATCTATTTTAGCATTTAGTTCGGAATTCTGTGTAAAATAAATACAAATGATCTTGAACTACAACATCTGACCATATACACATATGTATTACAATCCATAGGAAAGGAGGATTTTCAATGCGAGATATAAAAACATATCTCTCCGTAGCACCTGTGCTAAGTACTCTATGGTTTGGGTCTTTAGCAGGCCTATTGATAGAGATTAATCGTTTATTCCCGGATGCCTTGTCATTCCCATTTTTTTGATTCTAGTTATTGATTATGTGAAGAAATGAATAAAATTAGAGATACAATTCTACATGACTCAAATTTCGAATTTCCTCCCTCCTTTTTCAGTTCTTTCATTTCAGTTCCTTAGCTTTAGGATAGGGAGAAAAGAAAAAAGTGTATGGAACCTCAACAAAAATGTGATAGATCGAAGATCGAATTTGGGAGACCTAAAATTTAAATGTGGATCCAGTCTAGGGAGGGTTCCGCGAGAAAGAAGATACTTAAATTAAATAAGAATAATAATTTAGTGGATTTAGGATAGGAACAATTGATAGTTAGAAAGAAATTGTATTACTTAATTATTACTTCATAAAATAAAATTTATTACTATATAAAATATAAAATGAAAATTTTTACTTAATTACAATTACATTAATATTAATTTTTAAATTTGAATAAATAAGAATTTAATGATAATTGCAACGAAATTTTTAGAAAATTCTATTTCTAGTTAGTAACTTCTATTTAATTTATTTTTGTTTTCTTCTTCTTCAGCTCGGATCGAAAATGTAAGAGTTAAGCCGATACAAAATTCAAAGGGGGTTTATGGCTAAGGGTAAGGATGTAAGAGTTATAGTTATTTTAGAATGTACCGGTTGTGCCCGAAATGATGTCAATAAGGAATCGCCGGGTATTTCTAGATATATTACTCAAAAGAATCGACACAATACGCCTGGTCGATTAGAATTGAGAAAATTTTGTCGCTATTGTCACAAGCATACGATTCATGGGGAAATCAAGAAATAGATTGAACGGAACACATGTGTTCTTTTCAAGTCAAAGAAGAAAAAGAGCTTAACATATATTTAATTTTAATTTTTAATATAGAATATGAATAATGTGTATACATTATGCATACAAATCAAAGCCTATTTTGGTAGGATCTGAAGTAAATAAAATAAAGAAATAGAATTTTAGAGATAAGGAATAAACCATGGATAAATCCAAACAATCTTTTCGTAAATCCAAGCAATCTTTTCGCAAATCCAAACGATCTTTTCGTAGGCGTTTGCCCCCAATTAGATCGGGGGATCGAATCGATTATAGAAACATGAGTTTAATTAGTCGATTTATTAGTGAACAAGGGAAAATATTATCTAGACGGGTGAATAGATTGACTTTGAAACAACAACGATTAATTACTATTGCTATAAAGCAAGCCCGTATTTTATCTTTGTTACCCTTTCTTAATAATGAGAGACTATTTAAGAATAAAAAATCGGAGTCGATCCCCCGAACTCGAATTACTCGTCCTAGAAAAAAAAAATAGACATACTCCTCAATTGACTCCAAACTCCAATTGTAACTCAAGCTCAGATGTGTTTTTTGTTCGAAAAGGCCTAGAATCTAGAAGAGTGGGTTCCAGTGTTAAAAGAAAAAAAATTCTACTTTGACTTTATAATCTACTTTATTTGAATTTGATTTGATTTGATGATCTTGTTGGAAATCATGTAAAGACAATTCTTATTTGATATAGCTATTTGTGCAGGTATTTTACGATTAAGAAGCAATTGCTTCTTGTACAGATTATGTATTAATCTACTATAACTATACAATACCGAGTTTTCACGAGTTATTGCATTTATCCGAGTAATCCACAAACGACGAAAATCCCTCTTTTGCCTACCTCTATCTCGATGAGAGGAAGCCAAAGCTCTAATTTTTTGTTGAGTAATCGTTCGAATAAGTCTCGAATGAGCCCCTTTAAAGGTTGACGCAAAAAAACGAATTTTTGTTCGACGTCTACGAGCTATATATCTCCGTCTAACTCTTGTCATTGAATCAAATTAAACCTTAATGAATAACTAATTGATTTCTATTCTTTCAGCCATCCTTTTATCCCCATCCCCCTTGGTCGATGAATAACAAAACGGATTATTCCGATATATAAAATATGAATTCGAATGGCTTTTGCTACTATAACCTTCCTTACCACCATTTTTTATTCCTTTCAGGCATTTCACCTGAAAATAATAAATTCTAATGATACTAAAAAAAGTGGGTTCCTTCGTTTCTATGGTTATTTCTTAAACGGCGAGGTCCTCTCTATACACCGGAGCTTCTTCTTTCATTTAATCAAATGGTATTGTGAACTTGTATAGTTCACACTCTTTGGCTCTACCCATCAATTATCAATTATAGAGTAATAGCTCTTTTCACAATAAGAGTTATCTATACAGTAACGGCATTTAATTAGGAAAGTTGGCTAGGTAGCTGACCCTCTTAGTCCGTTCTTTTAACAATGGGAGCATAATCTTTTTGCTTCTTATGATACCATTTCCTCTGCTTAATGGATAACTATTTACTACCTATGGGGAATTGCTTTTCATCTCAAATTTAGGTGATTGGATTTACACCAATGAAAACCATAAATTCCATACACAATACACAATATAGATATATGAAAAATCTTTTCCATTTACTCTATTCATTGGTGCCGTTCAGTAATACTGGAAAAATTTTCTCATTTGTATTTGTCATTTGTATTTGTTCGAACTCATGATCTGAACGAGTCGCACATACACCCTAGTACATGTTCCTCGACGCTGAGGACATTCTCTAAGAGCGGGAGATTTCGTAACATTTCTTATTGGCTGTCTTGCATTTCTAATAAGTTGTTTAATAGTTGGCATGTCGTATAATTATATATACATTGTATATATAATTAGAAATTAGAATGGAATGGGTTGGTTTAGATCGATCTTAACCTGAGAATTCATCTGATAATTAATAATTATCAATTTTTTCTATTCAATATAAAATCACAGAAAATTAAATTACGGTTTGAAATAGATTTACAATAAAAAATCCTCGAAATCCTCGGGATCCGCCCCTACAAGATCAACAATTCCGTGAGCTTGGGCTTCTGTTGCTGACATAAAAATATCTCTTTCCATGTCTTGGGCTACAACCCAAAGAGGCATACCTGTTCTTTGTACATAAACCTTTGTGAGGGTTTCGCGAAGTTTCACTATCTGTCTCGTTTCCCTGAAAAAGTCCCCTGATCTTCCGTCATAAAAAGAACTAGCAGGTTGATGAATCATAATCCTAACCTAATGTTATTGATATAACAGGTTCTTCTATCTCGCATGATTGGGCTAAATTAAAGGATAAAAAAAATAAAAAGAAGAAAATGGAATTGAACAACCGTACGGGCATTTATATGTTGCATACGGCTCCGCAACGGAATTTACTTTATTCTTCTCTTCTATTCTATCGAAGAAATCGAATTTATCTGATTCAGATCGTTGAATTATCCATTTACCACCCTTCCTTTCGTAGGAGTAAAAAATACTATGATGGTTCTGTTGCTTTATATAGATATCTTATCTATGATTTAGCAATCCCAAAGTTCCCTTCTGATACGATCAAATAAGGAAAATTTATTTTTTTTTTCGTACTCTTTCATAAGATGAATATCAAAAAGAGACTTCTGGTGTGGAAGAAAAAAAGTTTGTGACGCTGAAATGTACTCCCGACACATAAAATCAACAAATCGGAAATACTCTTTGTTTCATACTACTATCTCGATACAAAATCTCATGTTATGAAAAAACAATAAAATAAAATAATGGTTTGTTTAGATCGAACTCGAAGTGCCATGCTATTATTACTTATTATTCATATTCAATATGGCGAAGGCATAGTGTTTCTTTTTTTTCAAATCAAAACTCATTGGCGCCAAGCGTGAGGGAATGCTAGACGTTTGGTAATTTCTCCTCCGACCAGGATGAAAGATGCCATCGAAGCGGCTATTCCCATGCATATTGTATGCACGTCGGGCGTCACAAATTGCATAGTATCAAAAATAGCTATTCCTGATATTACCCATCCGCCGGGAGAGTTTATAAATAAATAAAGATCCCTAGTCTGATCTTCTATACTGAGATATACCATGAGACCAACAATAGTATTCGAGATCTCCTCCTTGACCTCTTGTCCTAAAAAAAGTAATCTTTCTCGATAAAGTCGGTTGATTAGGACAAAAAAAATCCTATCCTTTAGTCCTTTAGGAGCCGTACACGCACCTTTGGATGCATACGGTTCAAAATCAAAATGAAACGGAGAAAAAAGAATCAATGTGTCGATTCTTGTTCTATTTCTTTTTTCTTTAACTTAATAGGTTTTTCTAAAAAAAACGTTTTTCTTCCATTTTTCAAAAAACATGAGATGTGCTCTCGCTTCCTTACCTATAAAAAAAAGAATTTATTGAACTTATTGAAATTGAACTAATCTCTCTCATTGATGTATTATTTCATCGATATTCAAATCACGATGCAATTTTCTTGTTCCTGAATGGGCCCTTGCAATTCTTTTAGGTTCATGTTCTACTCCGGGAAAAGATCTGTCCGAATTTTATTTGCACATATAGGACAAATAATCTCAGTACCACTTCTTTTTTTTTTCAATTCGTTTCATGTCTTTTCCCAACTCAACTATTTGATGTATTCATCATGCTATTCTGTTGGTTATTGGTTGGACGTTTGAAATCACTCTTATAGTAACTCATCTTACTTATAGTAATATAGTAAGGATAAGAATCCTTTATAATACAAGTAATAATCATACATATATTATATTACCAATTTGGTATTTTCTGAACGGAGCCTGAATACTTTATTTTTATTTTTCCAAGTGAACCATAAATCCTCCTAATTGATAATATGGATCCCAAAATGCAAATATAAATAAATTGATCTAATTACACTTCACGCTCCGAATGATTGATGCTTCCCTCAATACAATATTTCTTGGGCGAAACAGAGGATATCTCGATCGGGGGAGAAAACGGGTAAATTCCATATGACTCAATATGTCTGACAAGTCGCACTATAACTCAACCCAAGTTGCATCTTCCTCTCCGGGATTCCGAAAAGGTACTTTTGGAACACCAACGGGCATTAATTTAAAGACAAAATTGAGTACTATACTTCACGTTAATATGGAAACGTAACAATGGTTTTATCATCTTTATCTCTTTTTCTCTTTATTTTATTTTATACATAGATTTTTATACATAGATTTTTATACATAGATTGAAAGGTTTATATTGAAAGGTTTATAGAGTAAGACAGAATGAATAAAGAGAAAATTTAACTAACGTATCAATCGTTGGAATGATAAACAAGTATCTATGTATTTGTTTCCCGAAAGTAGGAGTAATCCTCCCATTGCGTATTGGTACTTATCGGGTATAGAATAGATCCGCTTCTCTTTGTTCTTACGAACAAAATTTTTACCTTATTTTCAATGAAACGGAATAAATATTAACCTTTTCTCATACAGAATCTACTGAAAAGTTAGGTACATAGTATAGTCTTTTCCAATTCCAATGCGATAAAATAAAGTGACATAGTGTCTAGTTTTTTTTTGATAAAGGGGTATTTCCATGGGTTTGCCTTGGTATCGTGTTCATACTGTCGTATTGAATGATCCTGGTCGATTACTTTCGGTCCATATAATGCATACAGCCCTAGTTGCTGGTTGGGCCGGTTCGATGGCTTTATACGAATTAGCAGTTTTTGATCCCTCTGACCCCGCTCTCGATCCAATGTGGAGACAAGGTATGTTCGTTATACCCTTCATGACTCGTTTAGGAATAACCAATTCGTGGGGTGGTTGGAGTATTTCAGGGGGAACTATAACGAATCCAGGTATTTGGAGTTATGAAGGTGTGGCAGGGGCACATATTGTGTTTTCTGGTTTGTGCTTCTTGGCAGCTATCTGGCATTGGGTGTATTGGGACCTAGAAATATTCTGCGATGAACGTACGGGCAAACCTTCTTTGGATTTGCCTAAGATTTTTGGAATTCATTTATTTCTCTCAGGATTGGCTTGCTTTGGTTTTGGCGCATTTCATGTAACAGGTTTGTATGGTCCTGGAATATGGGTGTCCGATCCTTATGGACTAACCGGAAAAGTACAACCTGTAAGTCCTGCATGGGGCGCGGAAGGCTTTGATCCTTTTGTTCCCGGAGGAATTGCCTCTCATCATATTGCAGCGGGTACATTGGGCATATTAGCGGGCTTATTCCATCTTAGTGTCCGTCCGCCTCAACGTCTATACAAAGGATTGCGTATGGGCAATATTGAAACTGTACTTTCCAGTAGTATCGCTGCTGTTTTTTTTGCAGCTTTCGTTGTTGCTGGAACTATGTGGTATGGTTCAGCAACAACTCCAATCGAATTATTTGGTCCCACTCGTTATCAGTGGGATCAAGGATACTTTCAGCAAGAAATATACCGAAGAGTTAGCGCCGGACTAGACGAAAATCTAAGTTTATCGGAAGCTTGGTCTAAAATTCCCGAAAAATTAGCTTTTTATGATTACATTGGTAATAATCCGGCAAAAGGGGGATTATTCAGAGCAGGGTCAATGGATAACGGGGATGGAATAGCTGTTGGATGGTTAGGGCACCCTGTCTTTAGAGATAAAGAAGGGCGCGAGCTTTTTGTACGTCGTATGCCTACTTTTTTTGAAACATTTCCGGTGGTTTTGGTGGATGGAGACGGAATTGTGAGAGCCGATGTTCCTTTTAGAAGAGCAGAATCAAAGTATAGTGTTGAACAAGTAGGTGTAACTGTTGAGTTCTATGGTGGCGAACTCAA